TAGTGTTTTTTTTTATCATCTTATCCTGTCTTCATAAATTTTCTTGCAAAAAGGAAAACTTAGGTAAGTGCTTTATAAAACATATGTAAAAAAAAAAGAACATATCTCATTTAGCTCTTTCATGCCTACCATAACTAGTTATTTTGGTTTTCTACTGGCTGCTTTAACTATAACCTCAGCTCTATTGATTGGTCTGAGCAAGATACGACTTATTTGAAATTCATTGAATGAATGAACAATTAATTCAAATAAACAAACTTTTTCTGTAGGGTTTTCAGGTATTCTCTAGTTTCATCCTTCATCCATTTTCAACTCTTGGCTTAGTATTGAGATTCATGGGCTGATTGGAATTACTATTTATTAATATTTAGGGATAGCTATTACTTTGATTTTCTCCCCCTTCAAACAAATTGAAATGATTGAAGTTTTTCTATTTGGAATTGTATTAGGTTTAATTCCTATTACTTTGGCCGGATTATTCGTAACTGCATATTTACAATACAGACGCGGCGATCAGTTAGACCTTTGATTGAGTAACATCTCTTTCTTTAATTGACCTCCTCCTTAATCTGCAGGAGGTCAATTTCAATTTGAGTTAGTAATGTTATTTTACTGTAATTCGACATTACAATGATAAGAACATGATATAATCACGCTCTGTAGGATTTGAACCTACGGCATCGGGTTTTGGAGACCCGCGTTCTACCGAACTGAACTAAGAGCGCTTTCCTATGACATGGCAGGAGATAGAACTAAACTAGAAAGAAAAGGATTTTTTCCTACCCCACCCCCGCCCCAACCCAATCTATTAGTTAGCATGCATCACAGTATTCTAAAATACTAGAATATGTCCAACTTGAGTCGACCTCGATGGATTTCCCGTTACTACCTATAAGAGAAGTAATATGGTAGGGATGACAGGATTTGAACCTGTGACATTTTGTACCCAAAACAAACGCGCTACCAAGCTGCGCTACATCCCTTTCCATCAGTTGTACTATGTCATTGTACAGAATCCCTGTCTTGTTTTCCAATATTATGATTTCCCCTATCCTATAGAGGATACTATTTCTCTTGCCATTTCTTCTTTTTGGTTTCTTATAGTTATAATAATAATAATAAACATATAAACATACGTATAAACATATATAAAGAAAGAATCTTTTTGGGAATGCTAGAGAAGAAGGGATTCCCTTTTGTAATTCTGTTTTAGGAACGGGTGGATCTCGTTTACCGGATTATTCTACCTAACTTTTTTAGTTAGGAGATTCTGTGTACAAATACAAGTGACCTTTAACTATATCTAACTATAGAAATAGTTATTCTATATAGTTAGATGCGTCTATCTGATAATATATCATATGCATTATAATAAAAATAAAAAAGGAGGCTTTGCAATGCGAGATATAAAAACATATCTCTCCGTGGCACCCGTGTTAGCTACTTTATGGTTCGGTTCTTTAGCGGGTCTATTGATAGAGATCAATCGTTTATTCCCGGATGCGTTGGTATTCCCCTTTTTTTCATTCTAGTTTTTGGGATATAAGGGGGTGAAGAAGATTATAGATACTCCAAATTCTTTGTTACTAATTTCCTTCTTTTTTTTTTTCATTTGGTTGAGATAAGAAGGAAAGAAAAAAGTGGATTGAACCCCAGCGAAGTTCGAGCTCAGGATAGAATTAATCGTGGGAGAGCAAAGAAAAAATGTGGTTTTAGGGCACAGGATGTTTGAGACCACACAAGATAGTAAATGAAATACTGAGATTCAAAAATAGTTGATAGTTAGAAAAAATTGTATTACTTAGTATTACTCCATTGATGGAAATCCAATCTTTCCCAATTCGATTTTATGTTAGAAACTTCGATTTCTTTTTGCCCCTTTTTTTTGATTCAGGTAAAAAATGGAAGAGTTGAGTAAATCAAAAATGTAAAGGAGGTTCATGGCCAAGGGTAAAGATGCTAGAGTAATAGTTCTTTTGGAATGTACCAGCTGTACCCGAAATGGTTTCAATAAACAAAAAAAACCATCGGGTGTTTCAAGATATATTACTCAAAGGAATCGACACAATACACCCGGTCGATTAGAATTGAGAAAATTTTGCCCATATTGTCACAAGCATACGATTCACGGAGAGATAAAGAAATAGAGTGAGTAGAGCATCTGTGTTGTGTCCCCTTTTGAAGTTAAGCAAGGAAAAGGAAGAAATAACATATTATATATATATATATAAATAAATCAAATCCTATTTCCGTTGGATCCGAAAAAAAAAAATAAATAAATGAAGAAATCAAATAAAATAGGATTTTAGAGATAAGGAATGAACTATGGATAAAACCAAGCGACCCCTTCGTAAATCCAAACGATCTTTTCGTAGGCGTTTGCCCCCACCAATTGGATCGGGGGATCGAATTGATTATAGAAACATGAGTTTAATTAGTCGATTTATTAGTGAACAGGGAAAAATATTATCTAGAAGAGTGAACAGATTGACCTTGAAACAACAACGATTAGTTACTATTGCCATAAAACAAGCTCGTATTTTATCTTCGTTACCTTTTCTTAATAATGAAAAACAGTTTGAGAGACCTGAGTCAATCCCTAAAACTGCCGGCCCTAGTATCAGAAATAAATAGGCCTACTCCTGAAGAAAAAAACTTTAATTGGAACTCAAACTTCGATTGAAGTTCTTTTGGAAAAGCCGAGAGATTTTATTGTCACGTCGTAATAGAAAAAAAGAATCGGTTAAGAAGAAATCTTTTTTTTTAACGTGTTGGTTCATTCTTTCTCTTAGCATATGAATTTATACTGTACCTCCCCGGAGTTCATTCTCCGGGGAATTCCGTTTAAATCATTTCGTTAAATTCTTCACATTCTCCCGATTTGATGATCTCATTAGAAATCATGTAAAAACAATTCCTATTTGATATAGCTATTTGCGCAAGTATTTTACGATTTAGAAGCAATTGTCTCTTGTACAAATCGTGTATTAATCGACTATAACTATAGGATACCCCGCCCCCCCGGATTATAGCATTTATTCGAGTGATCCACAAACGACGAAAATCTCTCTTTTTCCGGCCTCTATCCCGATGAGCAGAAACCAAAGCTCTCATTTTCTGTTGAGTAATAGTTCGAGTAAGTCTTGAATGAGCCCCTCGAAAAGTTGATGCAAATAAACGAATTTTTGTTCGGCGCCTGCGAGCTATATATCCTCGTCTAACTCTGGTCATTGAATCAAATAAAACTTTGATGAATAACTAATTGATTTTTTTCTTTCAGTCATTCTTACCCTTCCCTAGTTTAATAATTAATAACAAAACGGATTATTCCGATGTATAAAATATAAATTCCAACGGCTTTTGCTACTATGACCTTCCCAACCACTATTTTCTATTTCTTTCAGGCATTTCACCTCCAAACAAGAAATTGGACCAATATAAATAGAATATTGTATTGGACATAAAAAAAATAGTAAAAAAATAGTCAAGTAAAAAGTAATAAGTAATGGTAGTAAATTACTAAAAAAAAAATAGCGGTTTCCATCGTTTCTATGGTCACTTCTTAAACGGTGAGGCCCTCTCTATACACCGGAGCCCCTTCCTCATTTAATCAAAGTTATTGGGAACTTGTACAGTTCACACAAACCTTTTGGCTCTACCCATGAATTATCGAGTAATAGGTCTTTTCACAATGAAGATCTATCCATACAGTAACGGCATTTAATTAGGAAGGTTGGCTAGGTAGCTGGCCCTCTTAGTCCGTTCTTGCAAGAGTTGGAACAAAATCTTCCCGCTCTTAAATACGATTTTCCCGCTTAATGGATAACCATTGCTACCAGTGGGGAATTGCTTTTCAACTCCAATTGAATTGATTGGATTTGCACCAATGGAAGCCATAAATTCCCTAAAATATAGGATAGGGTTCCGGGCTCATCGATTCTACCCTATTCATTGCTACCGATCATTGATACTGGGAAAATCATATTGTTTTCTTCAGCTCATGATCTAAACGAGTCGCACATACACCCTAGTACATGTTCCTCGGCGCTGAGGACACCCCCGAAGAGCAGGGGATTTCGTGACATTTCGGATTGGCTGTCTTGTGTTTCTAATAAGTTGTTTAATGGTTGGCATCTTGAATTCTGAATCGTATACCGAATGGGCTGGTTTAGATCCATCCTAACCGGATGATTATGAATTATTTCATACTTCAAGTAATTTGACTGGGGTAAGAAAAAGGAAAAAATACGAAATTACAGATTATTTGAATTATGGCTCGAAACAGGATTGCAGGTTTATGTGAAATTCCCGCTATTTTCGACGGCTACAAGATCAACAATGCCATGAGCTTGGGCTTCTGTTGCTGACATAAAGACATCCCTTTCCAGGTCTTCAGATACAACCCATAAGGGGTTGCCCGTTCTTTGTACATAAACCCTTGTGAGGGTTTCGCGGAGTTTCAGTAATTCTTCCGCTTCCAGGATAAATTCTCCTGTAGGTGCCTCATAAAAAGAACTAGCAGGTTGGTGGATCATAACCCTGATGATATAAGATAATAAAAGGTTCTTCTGCTTCGCACGGTCCCGCGAAGGGAAGGAAAAATAGAACAATAAGAAAAAAGAAAGATAGAATTGAACAACCGTACAGGCATGTTTTGCGCATTGCATACGGCTCTGTTATGGAATTTTGTTTTCCCTCCCCTCTTTAAGAGAGAGAAAAATAGGATCTATCAGATCCAGTAAGCCATTTACCATCCTTTTTTAGGAGGAATCCAAAAATACTATGATGGTTCCGTTGCTTTAGATATTTTATCTTATTATCTATCTCGTTTGCAATTCAGCAATCCCAAAGTGTTTTCTTGATCCGAAAAACGAAGGAAAAATGAAAATGATCTTTTTTTGTATTCTTTCATAATATAAATATTGGAAAGAGACTTCAAGTGTAGAAGCAAAAGGGTTTGTGACGCTGAAACGGATCCCCCATCCATAAGATCAAATCCGGAATAACCTTTGTTTCATACTACTACCTCGATACATAATCACATGTTGTGAAAAACAAACAAAAGAGTTTGCTCATATCAAATCCCAAATGCCATGCTATTATTACTTAATATTCATATTTTATATGGCGAAGGCATAGTCTTCTTCTTTTTTTTTCTTAAAAAAACTCATTGGCGCCAAGCGTGAGGGAATGCTAGACGTTTGGTAATTTCCCCTCCGACCAGGATGAAAGATCCCATTGAAGCTGCTAATCCCATGCATATTGTATGTACATCTGGTGACACAAATTGCATAGTATCATAAATAGCTATTCCCGGGATTACCCATCCGCCGGGAGAGTTTATAAACAAATAAAGATCCCTAGTACCATCCTCTATACTGAGATATACCATCAAACCAACAATTTGATTCGAGATCTCGCTATCAACCTCTTGGCCTAAAAAAAGTAATCTTTCTCGATGAAGTCGGTTGATTAGGACAAAATTTTATCCCTTAGGAACCGTACGCGCATCTTTAGATGCATACGGTTCAAAAAAAAAAAAATTAAAAAATTGTGTGAAAGAAAGAATCAATGTGTCGACCCCAGCCCCCCTTTTCGTAGCAAGCTTTTACTAAGGAAAGAAACCAAGCTAAAGAGGGCTTTTCCCCGATTTTTAAAGAAAGATGAATAAGTTTCCAATTACTTCTTTTTAACCTATAAAAAAAAAGAATTCATTGAACTTATCGAATTAACCTCTCATTGATGTATTGTCACATTGAGATTCAAATCACAATGTTATTTTCTTGTTCCTGAATGGGTCCCCTCAATTCTTTTTTTAGGTTTATTTTCTACTCCGGGTAAAGATCCGCCCGAATTGGATTCGCACATATAGGACAAATGCTGCCTATACCACTTCTTTTTGGTACAATTTTTTTTTTCAATTTCTTTTCATCATTTCTCATGTTTTCTTTTTCAAAATATGCAATGTATTTATCATATTACTTGATTGATTGGTAAGTTTGAGGTCGCTTCTATGATTAAGATTAAATAAGAATCTTTTATGATACTAGTAGTAAATGTGTAGGATTACTAATTTGAAATTTTCTGAACGGAGCCTGTATACTTTATACTTTAATTTTTAAATTTTAAAATTTATATTTATTTTTTTCTTGTTAATCTAACCATAAATCTTATTAATTGATAATAATCCCCAAAATCAACAAACAAATAAATTGATCTAATTACACTTCACGCTCCGAATTCTTGATAGTTTATGATATAATCAATCTTTCTTGGGGAAGACGGGGGATATCTCAATCGGGAGAGAGAACGGGGAAATACCATATGACCCAATATGTCTGACAAGTCGCACTATACGTCAACCCAAGCCGCGTCTTCCTCTCCAGGACTCCGAAAAGGTACTTTTGGAACACCAATGGGCATAAAATGAAAGAAAAGGGAGTTAAGTACTATACTTTACTTTTATGTGGAAACGTAACAATAGATTTTTTTGTCTTCCTATTTTTATTTTCTCGTTTTCCTAGTCGAATATTGTTGTTTATCATATTTTATCCATAGATTTAGGTTGAATAAAGTCCAAATCTTACGAATGGATCGCCGAATGATGAGCAAGCCTTTTTGTATTGCATTTGCTCCAAAAGTGGGCCCAATCCCCATTGCGTATTGGTACTTATCGGGTATAGAATAGATCTGTTTCTCTTTGCTCCTACGAACGGAATTGTTCAATTATTACTAACGGAACGGAATAAATAATAAATATGAACTGTTGATTCGAGATAATCCAATGGAAGGGTAAGGTGCACAGCATAGTCTTTTCCAACTCAATGCGAGAAAGTCACATAGTGTCTATTTTTTTTTTTCATAAAGGGGTTTTTCTATGGGTTTGCCTTGGTATCGTGTTCATACCGTCGTATTGAATGATCCCGGCCGATTACTTTCTGTCCATATAATGCATACAGCTCTGGTTTCTGGTTGGGCCGGCTCGATGGTTTTATACGAATTAGCGGTTTTTGATCCCTCTGACCCTGTTCTTGATCCAATGTGGAGACAGGGTATGTTCGTTATACCCTTCATGACTCGTTTAGGAATAACAAATTCATGGGGTGGTTGGAGTATTACCGGGGGGACTATAACGAATCCGGGTATTTGGAGTTACGAAGGTGTAGCCGGGGCACATATTATGCTTTCTGGTTTGTGCTTCTTAGCAGCTATCTGGCATTGGGTGTATTGGGACCTAGAAATATTCCGCGACGAGCGTACGGGTAAACCCTCCTTGGATTTACCCAAGATTTTTGGAATTCATTTATTTCTTGCCGGAGTGGCTTGCTTTGGGTTTGGAGCATTTCATGTAACAGGCTTGTATGGTCCTGGAATATGGGTGTCCGACCCTTATGGCTTAACCGGAAAAGTACAACCTGTAAATCCATCTTGGGGGGCAGAAGGTTTTGATCCTTTTGTTCCAGGAGGAATAGCCTCTCATCATATTGCAGCGGGGACATTGGGTATATTAGCGGGCCTATTCCATCTTAGTGTCCGCCCGCCCCAACGTTTATACAAAGGATTACGTATGGGCAATATTGAAACTGTCCTTTCTAGTAGTATCGCTGCTGTCTTTTTTGCAGCTTTCGTAGTTGCTGGAACTATGTGGTATGGTTCAGCAACTACCCCAATTGAATTATTTGGGCCCACTCGTTATCAGTGGGATCAAGGGTACTTTCAGCAAGAAATATATAGAAGAGTTAGCGCTGGGCTAGCCGAAAATCTGAGTTTATCAGAAGCTTGGTCTAAAATTCCCGAAAAATTAGCTTTTTATGATTACATTGGTAATAATCCGGCAAAGGGAGGATTATTCAGAGCAGGCTCAATGGACAACGGCGATGGAATAGCTGTTGGCTGGTTAGGGCACCCCATCTTTAGAGATAAAGAAGGTCATGAACTTTTTGTCCGCCGTATGCCTACCTTTTTTGAAACATTTCCAGTAGTTTTGGTAGATGGAGACGGAATTGTGCGAGCAGATGTTCCTTTTAGAAGGGCGGAATCCAAGTATAGTGTGGAACAGGTAGGTGTAACTGTTGAGTTCTATGGTGGTGAACTCAATGGAGTTAGTTATAGTGATCCTGCTACTGTGAAAAAATATGCTAGACGTGCTCAATTGGGGGAGATTTTTGAATTAGATCGTGCTACTTTGAAATCAGATGGTGTTTTTCGCAGCAGTCCAAGGGGTTGGTTTACTTTTGGACATGCCTCATTTGCTTTGCTCTTCTTTTTCGGCCACATTTGGCATGGTGCTAGAACCTTGTTCAGAGATGTTTTTGCTGGTATTGATCCAGATTTGGATTCTCAAGTAGAGTTTGGAACATTCCAAAAAATCGGAGACCCAACCACAAGGAGACAAACAATCTGATACAACATTGCTCTGGTATATGTATATTTCTCTTCTATTTTTTTTTGTTAATCTAATATAGAGTATCGGAAAAGTCTTGATTTGGATCATTGCTTTCCTTTGACTCTTTCCCCTTCTTCCGGAAAATGATTCCAAATGCACAGGTACGTAAGCTATAATTGTAAACCACGATAGAATCTATGGAAGCATTGGTTTATACATTCCTGTTAGTATCGACTCTAGGGATAATTTTTTTCGCTATTTTTTTCCGAGACCCGCCTAGGATTTCTACTAAGAAGATGAAATGATTTTTGATTATCTCAATTTCAATTAAAATAACAAACCTCCCAATATAATAGGGAGGTTTGTTATTTCAACTAGTCCCCGTGTTCTTCAAACGGATCTCTTAATTGTTGAGAGGGTTGCCCAAAAGCGGTATATAGGGCATACCCAGTAAAGCTTACAAGTGAACCAGATATGAAGATGGTGACTAGGGTTGCTGTTTCCATTATTATAGAATTTTAAGACCACGAATGGTGGATCTACGTTACAATAAGATCCGTTTATTTACAACGGAATAGTATACAAAGTCAACAGATCTCAATCAATGCAATAGGATGCAATAGGATTTATGGCTACACAAACCGTTGAGGATAGTTCCAAATCTGGGCCAAGACGAACTGTTATAGGGGATTTATTGAAACCTTTGAATTCGGAATATGGTAAAGTAGCCCCTGGGTGGGGAACGACCCCCTTGATGGGCGTCGCAATGGCCTTATTTGCGATATTCTTATCCATTATTTTGGAGATTTACAATTCTTCCGTTTTACTGGATGGAATTTTAGTCAGTTAGTTCTATAATAACTACGAAGTCCTGATGTTTCAATCAAAATCAAGAAAACCCGGGCTTTTCCATTCAATCCTAAATTTTGGAAGACTCGGGTTACTGGGTTGGTAGTTCGATCGTGGAATTCCCTTGTTTCGGTATTTCCGGAATATGAGTGTGTGACTTGTTCTAATTGATCCTATTGATAGTACAGAAAACAGATCTGTCATCTCGATAGAGATGGGCTTTGCCTCGTCGGATATTTATTCGAGTATCTGGAGCACAGAATATATGGAATAGATCAAGAAATATTTGAACTATGATTCATGCGTACTATTCATACCTCGCAGCCGGACTCCCAAAAATGTGTAAAGGGGTCTCAAATAGTTTTTCTTCTTTCCGAAGCACTCTTATCCTAGACTGAAGGAGATATAGCTATATTTACTTGGATTTTTCTTTTTATCCATAACACCCATTATCCATTCATTGATAAGTGATGATCAAAGGGTTCTTACTCAAAGAACTTTTTGGTTTGGGGGCTTTTTGAATCATCGTGGTTCTAGTATGAATCTGAGGTTTTAATCAAATAATAGGGTCTCAACAAGAGAATTCCTATAAATTCCTATTAATTTCTAGTCAAATTTCTAGTAAATAGTATAGTTAATAGTTAAATAGTATAGTAAAGTAAATTCGCATTTCAAAAAAAAAATGAATTCATAAAAAAATGAAATTAATAAAATAAATAGGAGAGGAGAATATTCAAGAGGCCTGTAACGATCAGCACAAAGACG